CTATATATTATTTTTTTATTTTTTAATAATGTATTGTTTGTTTTGGTTTAAACTAAGCATGTGCTCTCTTCGACTTTAACCTGGTTTAGGGGTTTGACAGGAAAATAATGAGGTTGTTAGGAGCAAGGGGGGTAGGGGGGTTTGACGAAAGTTTAGCGGGGGGAGATCTTAATATTATTTGGGTTTAACAAGTAAGTGTTATGCACTTGATATATTTTAATGTGGTTATTTATTTAATGTCTTTCCAACATTCAATCCTATATACTTAAACAACATGTTATGTTCCACCTTGATTAAACTTTTTAGGAGGTGTCTCACATGTAAGATGAAAGGAAACCTAAAAAAAATACCAAATGCCTATAAGTTAATGCTTGGCTTGGTGGGTAACGAGTTTAATGTATTACACCATTAATCAAATGCCAGATAAAATTCAAGTTATGGGGTGTTGAAATTACATGGACCTGAAATAGGAACCAAATGCCAGTAATAGTTCATTTTATGTCAATTTACAATTATTGTCCCTGACCTATCAATAAACGTATTCACTCTGACTTATACTGGTTGGTGGTTTCTTACTACATGTTTGATATTTATTTAAATGTATGTTGTTTGAACATAGAAACATTGGATTGATAATTTATAGTGGAATCAAGTATTTTCTTTCTGTGTTTAGGAGTTCATGTTGATTCTTAAATACATGTGTGTTTTACATTTGATTATTTATGTATTAAACATGAATGTTTGTTAACCTGTGTTTATTCATTAAAGCTAATACTTTGTAGGTTGAGATAATATTTTGCATATTATTAAGATTTGTACTGTTTTGTTAGTAACATTACACTGTTTTCAGTATTATAATCTTGAATTCATGTCTTTTCCATGTATGTACTGGTAAATTTGTGTATGTAATATAATACATAATATGTAATATAGTACATACAGACATGTTAAATGAACCATAATGTATGTTTCAGAGGGTGGTCTAATTTATGATCTCAGCTTTGGGAGTTGAGGGTGGAAGTTAAAATCTTTTCTCTCTGATTCTAGCGCTAGGAAGAATTTTAATCTTCAATCTTCGGATTACAAAACCGATGCTTTGGCTGTTAAGCTACTAGGGCTTATCAGTTTATTACTTTGTTTTCTAGTCAGCCTACTAATGGGTTTAGCACCAGGAATAGGGAAAAATAAAGCACTGATGCTACTTGGCCAATGATGATGTATGGGTGTTCTACTGGTATTCCTCCAATTCATGTTAATACTAATATGTCTGCTACTAAAATTCAGAATAGTAGTTGTGAGATTGGTCGGAAAGTTAGTCCTCGTTGTTTTGAGGTGTGAAGAATTGGTACTACTATTAGGACTAGGATAGAGGATAATAGGGCTAATACCCCACCTAGTTTGTTTGGAATTGATCGTAGAATGGCATAGGCAAATAAGAAATATCATTCTGGTTTGATGTGTGGTGGTGTAACCATTGGGTTTGCTGGGGTAAAGTTATCTGGGTCTCCGAGTAGGTTTGGGTAGAATAGGGCGAGTATTGTTAGGGCGGTGAGTATAATAATGAACCCTAAAAGGTCTTTGTAGGAGAAGTATGGGTGGAATGGGATTTTGTCTGCGTCAGAATTTAGTCCTACTGGATTGTTTGATCCTGTTTCGTGAAGGAATAGGAGATGGAGCATTGTTGCTCCGGCGACTACGAATGGAAATAGGAAGTGGAATGCGAAGAATCGGGTTAATGTGGCATTGTCAACTGAGAAGCCTCCTCAGATTCATTGGACTAGGGAGTCTCCTACGTATGGGACAGCGGATAGTAGGTTGGTAATTACTGTAGCGCCTCAGAATGATATTTGTCCTCATGGAAGTACATATCCTACGAATGCTGTTATTATTACTAATAGGAATAATACAACTCCGATGTTTCATGTCTCTTTGTAAAGATATGAGCCGTAGTAAAGTCCTCGGGCAATGTGGAGGTAGAGGCAGATGAAGAAGAAAGAAGCTCCATTTGCATGTAGGTTACGGATTAATCATCCATAGTTGACATCTCGGCAGATGTGGGCCACTGAGGAAAAGGCAGTTGAAATGTCTGATGTGTAGTGTATGGCTAGGAACAGTCCTGTAAGGATTTGAGAGATAAGACATAGTCCTAGGAGAGAGCCAAAATTTCATCATGCTGAAATGTTGGATGGGGTTGGTAGATCCACTAGGGCATCGTTAGCAATTTTTAGAAGTGGGTGGGTTTTTCGTAGGTTTGCCATTATTGTTTCTATAGTTGAATTACAACGGTGGTTTTTCATATCATTGGTTTCGGTTAAAGTCCGGGTAGGAATTATGAGTTATTTTATTTTTCTTTTTTTGGTTATATTGGTGTTGGGGTTTTTGGGTGTTGCCTCTAATCCTGCTCCTTATTTTGCTGCTTTAGGGTTGGTGTTGGCAGCTGCTGGTGGTTGTGGGGTTTTAGCAGGATATGGTGGGTCGTTCATTTCTTTAGTATTATTTCTTATTTATTTGGGCGGGATGTTAGTGGTATTTGCATATTCTGCTGCTCTTGCTGCTGAACCATACCCTGAGTCATGAGGGGACTGGTCTGTATTGGGGTATGTAATTGGCTATGTTTTTCTTTGTGTTTTAGGTATTGGTGTGTTTAGTGTGGAGTGGTTTGATTGTTATTGTGGAATTGTTGATGAATATCGGAATTTTTCGGTATTACGTGGAGATTTTAGTGGGGTTTCTTTTATTTATTATTTGGGTGGTGGGATATTAATTATTTGTGGGTGGGCTTTGTTGCTTACTCTTTTTGTTGTTCTTGAGTTAACTCGTGGTCGTAGTCGTGGGGCTTTGCGAGCAATTTAGAGTATTATTATTGTGAGGATGATTAGGGCATTTGTTAGGAAAAATGTTGCTAGGTATACTTTAATAAGTCCTTGTTGTGGGTTGTTAATAATTTTGATTATTGGTAGTTGAACATTTACAACTCCTTTTGGCCCTAGTTTTTCAAATCATGTTTGATCTACTAGTTGGGTGGCTACTTTTTGTCCTAGGATTAGAGTTAGTTTTGGGGCTATTCGGTGGATTACGGCTGGGAAGTAGCCTAGTATGTTTGAAAAGTTATGTGTTTTAGTGTGTGGTTTAGTTTTGTATTGTTTATTTGTTAAGTTTGTTAGCTCCATGGCGGTGAATAGTCCAATAATAGTAACTATTAGAGCGCTTAGTTTTAATGTGGGGTGTATTGTTATAATTGGTGTTTTTATTGGTAGGAAATTCGATGTGATGATTAGACCTGCAATAATGCTTCCTCAAGCTAGTCGTTTAATGGGGTTTAAAACTGCAGGGTTGTTTTCGTTAATTGGGGAGAGTGGAAGAAACCGTGGTTGTCCTATTGAAGCGAAGAAGATGATTCGGAAGCTGTATACGGCTGTAAATGAGGTGGCGATTAAGGTTAAGGTGAGGGCTCAGGCGTTAAGGTAAGATGTGTTTATGGCTTCGATGATTGCGTCTTTGGAGAAGAATCCTGCTAGGAAGGGGGTACCTGTGAGGGCTAGGCTGCCAATCGTTATGCAAGATGAAGTAAATGGGAGCAGTTTGTGTAGTCCTCCTATTTTTCGAATGTCTTGTTCGTCATTTAGGCTGTGAATGATAGAGCCTGAACAGAGGAACAGTATTGCCTTGAAGAATGCATGTGTACAAATATGTATGAATGCGAGTTGTGGTTGGTTTAGTCCAATAGTTACTATTATTAGGCCAAGTTGGCTGGATGTTGAAAATGCAACAATTTTTTTGATATCATTTTGTGTTAGTGCACAAGTGGCTGTGAATAGCGTGGTTAATGCTCCTAAACATAGGCAGGTTGATAGAACTGTTTGGTTGTTTTCTATTATTGGGTGCAGTCGGATTAATAGGAAGATTCCTGCTACAACTATTGTGCTTGAATGCAGTAGGGCAGAGACTGGTGTGGGGCCTTCTATTGCTGATGGTAGTCATGGGTGCAGTCCGAATTGGGCGGATTTTCCTGTTGCAGCAATTACTAATCCTATAAGGGGAAGTGTGAGGTCTATTTCTTTTGAAATAATAAATACTTGTTGGATTTCTCAGCTGTTTAGGTTTATTGCTATTCAGGCCATGGCTAGGATGAGACCAATGTCACCGACTCGGTTATAGATGACGGCTTGGAGTGCTGCAGTGTTTGCATCTGCTCGTCCGTATCATCAGCCAATTAGGAGGAATGATATAATTCCTACGCCTTCTCAGCCAATAAATAGTTGAAATAGGTTGTTGGCTGTTACTAAGATAATTATTGCTACTAGGAATATGAGTAAATATTTAAAGAATCGGTTCATATTTGGGTCTGCGTGTATGTATCATGAGGCGAACTCTAGGATTGATCATGTAACATATAGGGCAATTGGGGTGAAGATGATTGAGTAATGGTCGAATTTTAAGCTTGTGTTTAGGTCAAATGTTATTGTGTTAGCCCACTGCCAGTTTGTTAGTACCGTTTCTATTCCTTGGTCTAGGAACAGGGATAGTGGGATTAGACTTACGAAAAATGCTATTTGAACAGCAGTTTTAACATGTGTCACAGCTCAGTCTTTTTTTACTGGATTTGGGTTTAATGTCATTATGATAGGGTAAATTAGTAGCGTGAGAATGATTAGGAGGCTTGAATTAAGTGTTAAGGTTGTCAAGGGCATAGCCACTACTTGGAGTTGCACCAAGAGTTTTTGGTTCCTAAGACCAACGGATGAACTATTATCCTTTAGGGGCCGAGTGAGCCGTGGATTTAAACCACGGTCTTGAAGGACTAGCAATTCTTCAGGCTTGTGTCTTACTCTCTCGGTAAACAAAGAGGTTTTATCTCCTATTTTTAGAATCACAATCTAATGTCTTAGTTAAACTATATTTACATAAGCATCATCCTCACATTAGTTCTGGTTTTAGTACTAGAAGGAGTACTGGAATGAGGTGTATGGCAATTAGTAGATGTTCTCGGGTATGTGATGGTTCTAAACCAATGATGTGATTTGGAGTTGGGCCTCGTTGTGTTATTAGGAATATGTATAATGAGTATCCGGCTGTGATTAGTGTTCCTAGGCCTGTTAATGCAATAGATCAGTATGACCAGTTAAACATGGATGTGATGATTATCAGTTCTCCTATTAGATTTGGCAGTGGTGGGAGTGCCAAGTTGGCCAGGTTAGCAATAAACCATCAGGCGGCTATTAAGGGGAGGATTATTTGTAGGCCTCGGGCTAGTAATAGGGTACGGCTGTGGGTTCGTTCGTAGTTGGTGTTGGCTAGACAAAATAGTGCTGATGATACTAGTCCATGGGCAATTATTAGGATGATTGCTCCTGTGAATCCTCATGGGGTTTGGATAAGAATTCCACCTGCTACTAGGCCTATGTGACTGACTGATGAGTATGCGATTATGGATTTTAGGTCTGTTTGTCGTAAGCAGATTGAGCCGGTTATAATAATTCCTCAGAGGGCAAGGATGATAAATGGATAGGCTAGCTCTTTGGTTAGTGGGGTTAAAATAATAATTATTCGTATCATTCCATATCCGCCTAGTTTTAATAGTACGGCGGCCAAGACTATTGATCCTGCTACTGGGGCCTCTACGTGGGCTTTTGGTAGTCATAGGTGGACTCCATAGAGTGGTATTTTTACTAGAAATGCTATTAAGCATCCTGCTCATCATAGTTTATCACCTCATGAGGATAGAATGAGGGGTTTTGTATATTGAATTGTAAGTATTGATAGAGTTCCGAGGTCTTTTTGCAATGCGAGCAGTGCAACAAGCAGTGGGAGTGAGCCTGCTAATGTATAAAATAGAAAATAAGTTCCTGCGTTGAGTCGTTCTGTTTGATTTCCTCACCGGGTAATAATAATTAGGGTTGGGATTAATGTGGCTTCAAATATTACATAGAATATAATGATTTCTGTTGCTCCAAATGCTATGATTAAGAATATTTGTAGGGAGATTAGTAGTGTGATGTAGGATCGTTGGCGGTTAATTGGTTCTAGGTGCATGTGGTTTTGGCTGGCTAAAATTATTAATGGGAGAAGCCAGCAGGATAGGACTAGCAGTGGAGTTGATAAGGGGTCTGTTGCTAGATAAGTGTTTGTTGTAGACCATCCTATTTCTGAGTCTCATTTAAATCATATCAGGCTGATAGAGGCGATGATGAAACTTTGATAGGTAGTTGTGGTTCATAGTCATTTTTTGTTTACTAGCCAAGTGGTGGGGATGAGCATGATGGTGGGGATTAGTACTTTTAACATTGTAGAAGGTTGAGGTTTATTAGATGGTCTGTGCCGTGTGTTCGTGATGTAGCTACTAGGAGGGCCAGGCCTGCGCTGGCTTCACAGGCGGAAAAGGCTAGTAGTATCATTGGTGCTGAGGAGAATACGGTTGATTCTGTTTGGAAAGACCATAAGGCTATAGCAATGTACAGTGATAACATTATTGCTTCTAGACAAAGGAGGGCGGATAATAAATGTTTTCGATGAAAGGCTAGGCCTGAGAATCCTAAGGTAAATGCCAATGTGAAGCTGAAATGTATTGGAGTCATAAGACGATCATGGAGTTGAACCATGTTCTGCTGAGCCGAAATCAGCAATCTTTACATTGGACTAATCGTCTATTCAGCTCATTCTAGACCTCCTTGAATTCATTCGTAGACCAGTCCTAGAGTTAGTAGAATAATAATTGATATAGCCCAGAAAAATGCGTATGTAGTGTCAGGCAGTTGGTCTCCTCATGGAAGGGGGAGTAGGAGTGCAATTTCTAGGTCGAATAGCAGAAATAGGATTGCTACAAGAAAGAAACGTATGGAGAATGGGAGTCGGGCGGATCCGAGGGGGTCAAATCCACATTCATATGGGGAAAGTTTTTCTGAGTCAGGGTTTATCTGTGGAAGTCAAAATGAAACTGTAATTAGTACGCAGGAAAGGGTAGTAGTGATAACTAGGATTGAAATGATTGGGTTCATTATCTTTCCCTGGATTTTAACCAGGATTAAATAATTGGAAGTCATTTGTATTGAAGTTAATACTAGAAAGATTATGAGCCTCATCAATAAATTGAGACATATAGGAATAGTCATACTACATCAACGAAGTGTCAGTATCATGCGGCGGCTTCGAATCCAAAGTGATGTTCTGAAGTAAAGTGGTATTTGATTTGACGTAGTAGGCATACTGCTAAGAAGGTAGAACCAATAATGACATGTAGGCCGTGGAATCCGGTTGCTACAAAGAATGTTGAGCCATAAACTCCATCTGCAATAGTAAATGGGGCTTCATAATATTCTATGGCTTGCAGAAATGTAAAGTAAAAACCTAAGATGATCGTGAGGGTTAGGGATTGAATGGCTTGTTTTCGTTCTCCTTCCATAATGCTGTGGTGGGCTCATGTGACTGTAACACCTGAGGCAAGTAGAACAGCTGTGTTTAGTAGAGGTACTTCGAATGGGTCTAGTGTAATGATACCAGTTGGAGGTCAGCATCCCCCTAGTTCTGGGGTTGGAGCTAGGCTTGAATGGTAAAAAGCCCAGAAGAACCCTAGGAAAAAGAATACTTCTGAGGTGATAAATAGGATTATTCCATATCGCAGGCCTTTTTGTACTGGTGGTGTATGGTGTCCTTGGAAAGTTCCTTCTCGTACAATGTCTCGTCATCATTGATATATCGTAAGTAAAAGTAGAATTATTCCTAATGTTATTAGGGTGGTTGATTGGAAGTGGAACCATATGGCTGTTCCTGATGTCATTAGTAGGGCGGCTACTGCGCCTGTTAGTGGTCATGGGCTTGGGTCAACTATGTGATATGCGTGTGCTTGGTGTGCCATTATACGTTTTCTTGAAGATATAGGCTTAGTAGAAGTACAAATACGTAAGCTTGGATTATAGCAACTGCTACTTCTAGTAAGGTTAAAAGAAATAATACTGTTGCTGTTAGAATAGCTACTGTTGGCATTATTGGTAAAAGTACAAATACTGCGGTAGCAATGAGTTGGATTAATAGATGGCCTGCTGTCAGGTTTGCTGTAAGTCGTACACCTAGGGCTAGTGGACGGATAAATAAACTGATTGTTTCGATGATGATGAGTACAGGGATCAGGGGGACTGGTGTCCCTTCTGGCAGTAGGTGCCCAAGTGCTACGGTTGGTTGGTTTCGCATGCCAATGATTACTGTGGCTAGTCATAGTGGGACTGCAAATCCTATATTAAGGGATAATTGGGTTGTTGGTGTGAATGTGTATGGGAGCAGTCCTAGCAGGTTTATTGTTAATAAGAACAGTATCAGAGATGTTAGTATAACTGCTCATTTATGTCCTCCAACATTTAGTGGGAGGAGGAGCTGTTGTGTGAATCGGTTAACAAATCAGCTTTGTAGGGTTAGGATTCGGTTGTTTAGTCATCGGGATGTTGGAGTAGGATAAAGAACTCATGGTAGAGTTAAGGCTAAAGTAATTAAAGAAATTCCTATATATGTGGGGCTTATGAATTGGTCGAAAAAGCTTAGTATCATGGTCAGTTTCAAGAGTCTAGTTTTGGTTTTTTTGCAGTTTGTAAGTTTGGCTCATTATTAAATGTGTGTGCTATTACTTTTGTTGGGAGAACAGCTAAGAACACGGCCCATGAGAATACTAGGATCGTGAATCAGGGGGCGGGGTTTAATTGTGGCATGTCACTAAGGGTGGTTGGGGGTCACCAATCTTTAGCTTAAAAGGCTAACGCTGTTTCCCTAATTTAGCTTCTCAGTGAGGCGTCTTCTAGCATTATTGATGATCAGTTTTCGAAGTGCTGTAATGGAACTGCTTCAACTACGATTGGTATAAAGCTGTGGTTTGCGCCGCAGATTTCAGAGCATTGTCCATAATATACTCCAGGTCGGGCGGCAATAAATGCTGTTTGGTTTAGGCGTCCTGGTACTGCGTCCATTTTTACCCCTAAGGATGGGACTGCTCATGAATGCAAGACGTCTTCTGCTGTTACTAATACTCGTACAGGTGATTCTATTGGTACTACTATTCGATGGTCTGTTTCTAGCAGTCGGAATTGCCCTGGGGTCAAGTCTTGTGTTGGGATTATGTATGAGTCAAATCCAAGGTCTTCATAATCAGTATATTCGTAGCTTCAGTATCATTGATGTCCGATTGCTTTAATTGTTAAGTGTGGGTCATTGATTTCGTCTATTAGATAAAGGATCCGTAGAGATGGGAGTGCAATTAGAATTAGGATTGCTGCTGGTAATACGGTTCACACAATTTCAATTTCTTGTGAATCTAGGATGAATATGTTGGTAACTTTGGCAGTTACTATTGCTACAATAATATAAAGTACTAGGACGCTAATTAGGAAAACAATTATTAGCGCGTGGTCGTGGAAATGAAGTAATTCTTCTATCAGGGGTGAGGCTGCGTCTTGGAAACCTAGCTGTGAGGGATGTGCCATTAAGTTCAAGATACGCAGGGGTTTAACCTACAACTCTGCCTTGACAAGGCAGTGTAATGTTTATTACTAGAATCTTATTGAAAGAAAGTGGCAGAGTGGTTATGTGGCTGGCTTGAAACCGGCAAATGGGGGTTCAATTCCTTCCTTTCTTGAATATGGGCTTTGGCTTCTGATTTTTTATCGTCTGATGGTGGTTGGACTCGGACATACGCTGGCTCTTCGAATGTGTGATATGGTGGAGGGCATCCGTGTAGTCATTCAACATTTGTCTCTGTAAGTTCTACTCATTTTACTTCTCGTTTGGCAGTAAATGCTTCTCAGAGGATAAACAAGAATAGGACTACGGCTGTGAGAGAAATTAAGGATCCAATAGAGGAGATTGTATTTCATAGGGTGTAGGCATCTGGGTAATCTGAGTAACGACGTGGTATTCCCGCTAGGCCTAGGAAATGTTGTGGGAAGAAGGTTAGGTTTACTCCTACGAACATAATTCCAAAGTGTACTTTTGTTCATGTGTTGTGTAGTGTGTAACCTGAGAATAGTGGGAATCAGTGTACGAAGCCCCCTATAATAGCAAATACTGCTCCTATAGATAGAACATAATGGAAATGGGCTACTACATAGTATGTGTCATGTAAAACAATATCGATTGATGAGTTTGCTAGTACAATACCTGTTAGACCTCCGACTGTGAATAGGAAAATAAAACCTAATGCTCAGAGAAGGGGGGTTTCTCATTTAATAACCCCTCCATGTAATGTGGCTAGTCAGCTAAATACTTTTACCCCAGTTGGAATTGCGATGATTATTGTGGCGGAAGTGAAGTAAGCACGGGTGTCTACGTCTATTCCTACTGTAAATATATGGTGTGCTCATACAATGAATCCTAGAAGTCCGATAGCCATCATTGCTCAGACCATTCCTATGTAACCAAATGGTTCTTTTTTGCCGGAATAGTAAGCAACAATGTGTGAGATTATTCCAAATCCTGGTAAGATTAAAATGTACACTTCTGGGTGGCCAAAGAATCAGAATAGGTGTTGGTAGAGGATTGGGTCTCCACCCCCTGCAGGGTCAAAGAATGTTGTGTTTAGGTTTCGGTCAGTTAGAAGTATTGTAATACCTGCGGCTAGGACTGGCAGGGATAGGAGTAGTAGAACAGCGGTTACTAAAACAGCTCATACAAACAGAGGGGTTTGGTACTGTGTGATGGCAGGGGGTTTCATGTTAATGATTGTAGTAATAAAATTAATGGCTCCTAGAATTGATGAAATTCCTGCGAGGTGAAGTGAGAAAATTGTTAGGTCAACAGATGCGCCGGCGTGGGCTAAGTTTCCAGCTAGAGGTGGGTATACAGTTCAACCTGTACCAGCCCCAGCCTCTACTCCCGAAGAGGCTAATAGTAGAAGAAATGACGGGGGTAAAAGTCAGAAGCTTATGTTGTTTATTCGGGGGAATGCTATATCTGGGGCGCCGATTATTAATGGCACAAGTCAGTTGCCAAACCCTCCAATTATTACGGGTATTACTATAAAGAAAATCATTACGAAGGCATGCGCTGTGACGATGACATTGTAAATTTGATCATCTCCAAGAAGGGCGCCTGGTTGACTTAATTCGGCACGGATCAGAAGGCTTAGTGCGGTACCCACTATTCCGGCTCAGGCACCAAATACTAGATATAGGGTGCCAATGTCTTTGTGATTAGTAGAAAAGAATCAACGGGTGATTGCCACAGGTAAGATGGCTGAATGTTTAAGTGGTGGGCTGTAGACCCATATATAGAGGTTTAATTCCTTTTCTTATCAAGCTCCGTGGTGTATAACATATTAGATTGCAAATCTAAAGATGCAGGCTCGCGCCTGCCGGGGCTTAATGATCCCCCCCCCCTCCCCCCATTGGGGGGGGGGTAGGTGGATGCTCGCTGGCTTGGGCGCTTAGCTGTTAACTAAGATTTTGGGGGATCGAGGCCCTCCCATCTATTAAGGCCTTAGCTTAATTAAAGCACCTGAGTTGCATTTAGGTTATGTGGGATAAAGCCCTGCAGGTCTTATCAGGGACTAGGAGATTTTCACTCCTGCTTAAAGCTTTGAAGGCTTTTGGTCTTGGTTCTATCCTAAGTCTCTACGTCGTTATTGCCATTACTGCTGGGGCCACCGGTAGCATTATAACCGTTATGGTTATTGTAATTGATAAGGGCATTGTTATTTGTTTTGATTTTAACCGTCATGGTGTTTTAGCATTGTTTGTGTTTGGTGAGATTGTTAGTGTTATAGCGTAGCATAGCCGTAAGTAAAAGAATAGACTTAGTAGGGCTGATATTGCTATTAGAGTAGCGATTAGTGGGAGGTCTTGTTTGGTTAGTTCTTGCAGGATTATTCATTTTGGTAAGAATCCGGTTAGTGGAGGTAGGCCTCCTAATGATAGTATGGTGGTCATGGTTAGCGTTGTAAGGATTGGGGCTTTTGTTCATCCTGTTGCTAGAGTGTTAATTTTTGTAGCAGTGGTTATTTTTAGTGCTATAAAAGCTGATGATGTTATGGTGATATAGATTATTAGATTTATAATTATTAAATTTGGTAGGTATTTTATTACGATCATTATTCATCCCATGTGTGCGATTGAGGAGTATGCTAGAATTTTTCGTAGTTGTGTTTGGTTTAATCCGCCTCATCCCCCTACGAGGGCAGATATTATTCCTAGTACAATTATTAGTGGCTGTTCTACTCCTGGTGAAAGTTGGTAAATTAAGGCTATGGGTGCTAGTTTTTGTCATGTTGATAGGATTAGTCCTGTAGTTAGGTCTAGTCCTTGTAGGACTTCTGGAAGTCAAAAATGTATTGGTGCTAGTCCTACTTTAAGTCCCAGGGCAAGGATTGTAATTGAAGTAATTATTGGGTGGGATAGTTGTTGAATTTCTCATTGTCCTGTGACTCATGCATTTGATGTGGTTGTGAATAGTATTAGTGCTGCCGCTGTGGCTTGAGTAAGGAAGTATTTTGTTGTTGCTTCTACGGCTCGTGGGTGGTGGTGTTGGGCTATAAGAGGGATGATGGCTAGTGTGTTAATTTCCAGTCCTATTCAGGCTAGCAGTCAGTGTGAGCTAGCGAATGTGATTGTGGTGCCTAATCCCAAGCTTGTTAGTATGATGAAGGTTACGTATGGGTTCATTAGCAAAGGAAGGATTTTAACCAACATGTTCGGGGTATGGGCCCGAGAGCTTACTTAGCTGACTTTACTAGAAAGTGGTGTAGTGGGAGCACCAAGAGTTTTGATCTCTTGAGGATGGGTTCAAGTCCCTTCTTTCTAAGGAAATGGGGGGATTTTAACTCTCATAATCTACTCTATCAAAGTAGCCCTTTATCATTCAGGCACATTTCCTTTTAGTTGTTTGGGGGGAGGCCTGCCATTGTAATGGGCAAGGCTAAGTTTCAGATTAGTAGGGCTAGGGTTAGTGGTAGGAAGTTTTTTCATATTAGGTGTATTAGTTGGTCGTACCGAAATCGTGGGTAGGAGGCTCGTACTCATAAGAACATAATTGAGAGTAGGGTGGCTTTTATTATTAGGTTTATTGTTGTTAGTTCTGGAATTAGTGGGGTGTGTATTGCTCCTAGAAATAGGATTGTTGATAAGGTATTTATTAGCAGGATATTTGAGTATTCGGCTAGGAAGAATAGGGCGAATGGTCCTCCTGCATATTCTACGTTAAAGCCTGATACTAATTCTGATTCTCCTTCTGTAAGGTCAAACGGGGCTCGGTTTGTTTCAGCTAGTGTTGAGATGTATCATATTGCTGCTAGTGGTCAGGCTGGGGCTATTAATCATGTTGCTTCTTGTGCAATGTTGAATGTTTTTAGGTTAAATCCTCCTACGATAATAATAATTGAAAGGAGGATTAGGCCGAGGCTGACTTCATATGAAATTGTTTGGGCTACGGCACGTAGGGCTCCGATTAGGGCATATTTTGAGTTTGAGGCTCAGCCTGAGCCTAAGATTGAGTAGACTGCAAGGCTTGATAGGGCTAGTACAAATATGATTCCTAGGTTTAGTTCTACTACTGGGTAAGGTATTGGTATGGGGGCTCATAGTGTCAGGGCGAGGGTTAATGCAAGTGTTGGTGTGGCCAAGAATAGGAATGGGGATGCGGTTGATGGGCGTACTGGTTCTTTAATAAATAGTTTTACTCCGTCGGCGATTGGTTGAAGTAGGCCGTATGGTCCAACGATGTTAGGCCCTTTTCGGAGTTGTATATACCCTAATACCTTTCGTTCTAGAAGTGTTAGGAACGCAACGGCGAGAAGCACTGGGACAATGTATGCTAGGGGATTAATGATGTGAGTAAGGATTGAGTTCATAGCTGAAGGAGGGGAGTTGAACCCCTGGGTGGAAGGTCTTAGGCCTTCTGCAATTACCGGGCTCTGCCACCTTAGCATTCCATTATCTTTGGTTGATTTAGTATACCTCTTTGTCTGTTTTATTTGTTTTCAGCAGGTAGAGGTGGGGCTTGCTTTTAGTATTGGCCCTCTTCATTCCGGTCCTTTCGTACTGGGAAGAAGTAAGTTCATAGATAGAAACCGACCTGGATTACTCCGGTCTGAACTCAGATCACGTAGGACTATTAATCGTTGAACAAACGAACCCTTAATAGCGGCTGCACCATTAGGATGTCCTGATCCAACATCGAGGTCGTAAACCCTTTCGTCGATATGGACTCTGGGAAAGGATTGCGCTGTTATCCCTAGGGTAACTTGGTTCGTTGATCAGGATCATTATCCTGGGTCAATTTTTGGTCAGATTTTCTGTTACTTAGAGGTGTTTCTCTTAGTTTAAGGGTTGTCCCTGTTCCTCGTGGGGGCTTTTCTCTCCCCCATGGTCGCCCCAACCGAAGACATTTGGATCAGTTTACGTTGGGTTTTGTGGCCTTTGTGTTCCTTTTGGTTGGTTTGGTTTCTTTACATGTTTGATCTTTTGTCTAAAGCTCCATAGGGTCTTCTCGTCTTATGTGTTTATGTCCGCTTCTGCACGGGCAGATCAATTTCATTGACTAGGGGAAGGAGACAGTTAAACCCTCGTTATGCCGTTCATACAGGTCTCTATTTAAAAGACAAATGATTACGCTACCTTCGCACGGTCAGGATACCGCGGCCGTTAAACTTTGTGGTCACAGGGCAGGCGGGACCTCTAGTACTTCCTTTGTTAGCAAGAGGCGATGTTTTTGGTAAACAGGCGGGGTTTGTGTTTGCCGAGTTCCTTCTTCTCCTTTTAGTCTTTCCTTGAGGCACTCCTGTGTTGGGTTAACGGTTTAGGGTATTAAATAGTTTTTTCTTGTTTTTTGTAGTTTGTTCTTTTTCTCTCTGTTTGGGTCCGTTGATTGTCAGTGGTTGGTCCGTTCTGATTTACACATGTGCTAGGAGAGGGTCTTGGTCCTCTTATTACTAATTTTAGCATTATTTCTCCTATGTGCGCATAGGATAGCTTAATATTTTTAGGGGGTGGGGAGTGTATTGTCCTTAATTATTGGTTTGTATTTACCGGAGCTTTAACGCTTTCTTTACAGGTGGCTGCCTTTGGGCCCACTGAGGTAATTTTGTCCTTTTATGGTGTGATCCTTGTCCTCCTTTATAAGATTGTGTTCTGTTTCAAAGGGGCTGTACCCCCTTTGACTAACTCTTATGTATTGCTTTTATTCTTTTGGTTGATAGTTGTTTTGATTATAGAATTACATAGGGCTGAACTAACATTCATTTCTTAAGCAACCAGCTATAACTAGGCTCGGTAGGCTTATCACCTCTACTCGGGGGTCTTCCCACTCTTTTGCCACAGAGACGGGTTGGCCCTAATTAGGCTGCCCCGGAGTAGCTCGTCTAGTTTCGGGGTTTCAAACTAAAGTTCTCTTTGCTTGATTTTTACTTGCTAAACCATGATGCAAAAGGTACGAGTTTTAGTCTCTGCTTTTTTTTGCTTATATGGGTTGTTTCATTTCTCTTTCAGCTTTCCCTTGCGGTACTTTTTCTATTGCGCTAGTTTTGTCCTTTTCTATCACCTATACTTAGGGGGAAGAATGTTTTATTTTATGTTGTGGTTTGTTTTGTTATATATGGTTGTTCATTTGTTTTATTATTGTTAGGCTAGCTGTTTTGCTTAGAACGACTCGATTCGCACGGGTGACTTCTCAGTGTAAGGGAGATGCTGTTACTTTTTAGCTACATTCTAATTTATCCAAGTGCACCTTCCGGTACACTTACCATGTTACGACTTGCCTCCTCTTTTTGCTCTTATTGTTTTATGAATTGTCTTTGTTGATATTTCGAGGAGAGTGACGGGCGGTGTGTACGCACCTCAGAGCCTGTTTCAAAAGAACTCTCTGCTTCCTTTTTACTGCTAAATCCACCTTCAGTCGTGCTAATTTCATGGCACTTTTCGTAATTTTCTGTATCAGAAAATGTAGCCCATTTCACTCCATCTCATTCGCTACACCTCGACCTGACGTTTTGGGCAATACCCATTAGGCTTGATTTTGATCTCTCAAGAGGCAAGCTGGCGACGGCGGTATATAGGCGGTTTAGGCAAGAGATGGTGAGGTTTAACGTGGATTATCGGTTACAGAACAGGCTCCTCTAGGTGGGTTTGAGGCACCGCCAAGTCCTTTGGGTTTTAAGCTAACGCTCGTAGTCCCCTGGCGGATGATATTTGTATGTTGTCATCGTTGTTTAAGGTTGAGCATAGTGGGGTATCTAATCCCAGTTTGTTTCTCAACTGTCGTGAATTCAAAAGTGTTAAAGCTACTTTCGTTGTTGGGCTTCGTTTTATCAGGTAGAGTATGACATCTTGAGAGGTGTTTGGCTTTAGTTTGTTTATTTTTTAATCACGCTTTACGCCGTGTAATATCAATTTGAGCCCCCCGTATAACCGCGGTGGCTGGCACGAGTTTTACCGGCTCTACTTGGCCTTGACTAAGTCGAGCTTTCGCTCATTGCTTAATGTTTATCACTGCTGAATTCCCTTGTGGGTGTGGCTGAGCAAGGCGTTTTGGGCTACGTGAAGTGCGCCTGATGCCGGCTCCTTTTCCCCGGGAGGGGATATAGGGCATTCTCACGGGTATGCGGGTACTTGCATGTGTAAGTCAGGCCAGAACTGATGTTAAAGTCAGGACCAGGCTTTTGTGTTATCGGAGCTTTTTATGGCTCATCTTGGCATCTTCAGTGCCATACTTTTCGTTTAAGCTACGTTAAC